TAGATAGGAATGGGTGAAATACCCATTTTTCGAAAAAAAAAAAGGTTCAAATCCTTTTTCGACATGAGTGTTCTATACCGAAAACAATTTCCAACTATTTACCTTGAACCCCCCTTTTTTTTATTTATTAACATATTTTATGTATTAACATACTAGTAGAAAGAGTAACCTGCTCTGTCTGGACTTCAAACAGTTTAGCTTTAACCATGTAAATGGTCCCACGTTATTGGTTGATAGAGAATCAAAATCTATTTACCAACAAATCACGAAATGCTATGGTTCTTAAAGATGATTTCTTAATTTATTCAGGAGTAATTCGCAGGATTATGCACCTTTTCTTTCCTAGTTAAATTTCCTAGTTTAAACGAAAAAAAAAAATGCAGCTGGTTCAATCCAGCCTATTCTTGAAATAAACAACTCGCACACACTCCCTTTCCAAAAAAAATCAATACGCCAAGGACTATACTTAGATTTATTGGATTTGTTGCTAAAATATCGGTATTAAGCCCGAAACTCCCGGCGGATGACCAGTGACCCAAGGAAACGAAAGAATCGGTTATATTTTTCATACGATCTCCTCTTCTTTTATAAATCTTATAGACAGACTAATTATCTATTTTTTTTTTTTTCAATTGTAAATTTCTAATTAAGAACAATACTTATTAGAATTTGGTATCAGGTCTCGTGTCAATTGTGAAATATCTCCTTTTTTTCTTACAACACTTCCTTAAATTTTAAAAGAAATTTTTAAAGTTTGGATTGGACTAACTAAGAAAGGGGAAGGAAGAAGGCGAATCGGTATACTAATACCTCATCCTCAAATCAGTCCTTCCCGTGTGTCCCAATAAAACGAAATAAGTAATTGCAGGAGTGAAATCTTGATAGAATTCGAAAAAGCAATCAGCAAGTACAAGGCAATTAAAAATACGTATTTTTGATAGGATTAGATTAAACAAAAGGATTCGCAAATAAAAGCGCTAATGCTACAACCAGTCCATAAATTGTTAAAGCTTCCATAAAAGCCAGACTAAGCAATAGAGTACCTCGTATTTTTCCCTCTGCCTCGGGTTGTCTCGCGATACCTTCTACAGCTTGTCCCGCAGCAGTACCTTGACCAACCCCAGGTCCAATAGAAGCAAGCCCAACGGCCAACCCAGCAGCAATAACGGAAGCGGCAGAAATCAATGGATTCATGATAAGTTCCTCGCACCAAAAAAAAGAAATGGTTAATGATACAATGAACCAATAAATTATGACTTAATTATTCCATCGATAAGATTTTCATACAATCCAGTCAAAGTAACGCAACTAAGAGCTCCCAATTGAAGTAATAATATTATTGAATCATCAGAACTACTTCGATAGCTATTTTATAGCTTCTACCCACAGAGTTTTTGTGAATTCATAGAATTCATACAATTTTTTGTTTTTCCATTTCTTTCTTTGTTCCGAACCCTTCTTTGAATTCGAACTCTTCGTTCTTTTTCTTGATTGAATCTCTTTATTCAATATTGAATTTAATTCACGGTTACAAATGAAACAGAAGGACTTTTATTGGAATCCCTATCCAAATTCTCAGTAGTAGGAGGGCGGATTAGATATATCTTTTAGCTCATATATAACTAGCCTAATATTCCATATACACGTCTTTCTTTCATAACGTAAACCAACTATTCGTACCTTGGATTCAGTCGGATTTTAAAAACATTTTTAGAAACATCTATAAAGGAAAGTTGGCTTATAGCCATTATATATATTACATATAACTAGTTTGATCCCACTCTTCTAAAGAAACCAACTTTTTTTTTCTGAATCTCATTTTTTTTTTAATCCTTAATCTTCCTTTTATTTAATTTAGCATTATCCCACATAGATACAATCAATCTAAATGGGCGAATTCCTTAGTCTAAATCATTGCATAAAAATGGAAGTCTTTGCTTGATCTATAAGTTCATGTAATTTATTCTTTATTCATATTTAGGTCAATTTTGAATTGAATAAAACCGACTGAAATGGGAATCGCTCTATAGAACCTAGTTTTTTTTATTTTAAATAAAGAATTTTTATTCAGATTATGACTTCTAAGATTAGAATTGAATGAACAAAACAATCAAGACAATATAAAAAGAATATTCATTGGAAGGAGATATAAATGAGCCAAGCCAAACAAATTTTAAGAAAAAGATAAGATCTAAAAGACCTCTTTCCTTTTTTTTTTTTACAATTCCCTAATATCGTAATCTTTTTTACTATTCTTCCAGATAGTATAGACTTTTTGTCTATTTATGCGTATATTTATGTTCACGAAGTAGATTATCTCGAGCAAGGCATAGGTTGCCTTGCACTAAGCTAAAAAAGACTATTTCGAAACTTAGTCAATGGTGCCCCTCCATGGATTCGCCTATATAAGCCGCAGCTAAAGTTGCAAAAATAAGAGCTTGAATACCGCTTGTAAATAATCCAAGGAACATGACAGGTATAGGAACCACTGAAGGTACTA